TCGTTCTAGACCGTCGGATTCGACGGAAACAATGATAAATAAATACACATACAGCAGAAATAACAAGGGGGGGTAACAACTTGTATATAACTTTGTATAATTTTTCTCTACTTGTTTTTTTGATTTCCCCCCCCTTGTTATTTCTTTAATTAAATTTCATTTGATTAGACGAAAGTTCCTTAAAAACTTCCGCTTTCTTTAAAAGATTCTGAACAGTTCCTGTGGGTTGAGCACCTTTTTCAAGAAAATATAGAATAAGAGGAACATTTAAATAAGTTTGATTCTTCATTGGATCATAAAAGCCCACTTTTTGAAGATCTTTTCCTTCTCTTCGGGATCGAACATCAATTGCAACGATTCGATAGACGGCTCATTGGGATAGATGTAGATGAATAATACCCCCCCTAGAACCGTATAGGAAGTTTTCTCCTCGTACGGCTCGAGAAAAAAAAATGATTTGATTCGAAGTTTTGTCTATGTATGCAATTCTAATAAATTAAATGACAAATGGGTCTATAAACTCAATTAGACTATGCTTAGAGTCTTTTTTTTTTTTCTTCCTTAAAATTAAAAGGAAAAATAAATCATTCGTACTCATAACTCAAGTTGGATAATTCTCAAATAGCTCAAAGGAAAAATATTGAGTCAATTTCATTTATTGAGTAGTCTTTACCCCCTTTTGTTTGTCTCTATTTGGATTCTTTAGTCTGATCCAGTTATTGAGACTATCGAGACAATTAAACTGGTGTTTTCTTGTTCTTAGATCCTTTATCCTTATTTTAAATCATTGGGTTTAGACATTACTTCGGTGCTTCTTAATCTAATCCGTTCAAAATGGCAGCAACATACCCTTTTTTGATTTCTTTCTAGCAAAGAATCCTATGGACAGTTGATTCCCGCGTGATACACTTTTTATCGAAAAAATTGGATCAATTCCAACAAGTTTTGCTTTTGAATTGGAAACTTTCTCGAATTGGATCCTTTCTAGTTCTATATATGGAAGATATATTTACGAAGTTGTTCCAGGCATTAACCCTAGATCCTTGCCCCCGAGAAATGAATTAATCCTTTCTACTCGAGCTCCATCGTGGACTATTTACAACCCAACAAAAACGAAGGGTTCAACTGTAACAGAACAAACAATGTCGAGCCAAGAGCACCCTCATTCCTAGACAAATCAAAATGGTGGATGTCAAAATCCACAACGGATCGTGTCCTTCAAGTCGCACGTTGCTTTCTACCACATCGTTTCAAACGAAGTTTTACCATAACATTCCTCTAATTTGGACCAGTATGGAATTGATTCAATCATGGAATCATGAATAGTCATTGGTTCAGCTGTCCATAGACATCGTAATCTAGACTTTTTCTTCTATATATGATATGTGGAACGATTTTTCTGAAAAAGTCTTAACAAGACAGCATTTTTCACATATTTAACATATATAAATAATATATAGATACTAAAAAGAAATAGAAATATATAAACGAATAACTTTTTGAATCTGCATCTTCAAATGACTCAATAGGATAGATTAAAGGATTTCCTACCTTTTCAAAGATTCCACTTAGAAGGAATCATTAAAAATATTTATTCAAAATATTTCTAATTGAAATTAAAAAAGTTTCCTATTTAGACATCATTATTAAATTTGAAGAAAATTGGACAATAAAAATCACGTTTGATCATCATAGGAAGATAAGTCTTTCTTTTTTAATTGACTCAAGAAAAGAAGAAAGAAATCCTATTTTTTTTTTCATGAGATGTATAAAAAAATGATGTAAGTTAAGATTTGAATCTTTATTCTTTTCATCTGATTACGAAAATCAAAATAGAAAAAAATAGGGAAGGGTTTTCGTCTCTATCAGATAGACTGAACAGTTGTCACTGTTATAGATATTCTATAATATTGAATGACAATAATTTCAGTTTAAATAATGTAAGGATTACAAATCTTTTTCCCAAAAACCAAAAAATTATTGTCATTGAAATAGAACACTACATACCATATAAGCTAAACATTTCCTCATTTTATATGATTCTATCATATAAATGTATTTTGTTTAACATGGGGTTGAGTAATATTTCAATAATCGCAACTTTTGTCATAAAGTGAATAAAAGAAAAGGGATAGGATAAATTCCCCCTGCCTCAATCGTTACAGAGATTTCAAATTTTTCATTAGAACCAAACCTCAAAAAAATGAGATTCAAAGAAAAAACATTGGCTCCATAACATATATAAATATATTATGGAACTTTATTTTTAATGAGATTCGAACAGACACAAATAATAAAATGAATATAGATTAACTCCTATCCACTCCCCCTACTCTTTCTATGGGAATAATGTAGCATAAAAAAATGAATATGCGCTGGGACGGAAGGATTCGAACCTCCGACTAGCGGGACCAAAACCCGTTGCCTTACCACTTGGCTACGCCCCATTTGAATTTCAAATCTACACCAAGAAACAATAATATTGTTATTGGTTGTTTGT